AAATGGGATATGCATTTGAAATAGATGTCCGAGTTATTACGTATACCATGATCGATACAGAAATCGATCGAACCATCTGTTCCTTTAACCAAGAAAAAGTATTTCTATTTTCCATGTCCAATCGCGGATCCCGGAATTTCTACAATAAATTAGATAGGTAGCTAAGCTAATCTAGTTCCCTATACACAAGTCTGTTGTCATTCTACTGCAAGAGTTGTACTGGAATGATGAATACCTTGAGCAGGTAGAAATAGAAAGAATTTTGCTAATAAGGAAAAAGCTTTCTTTCTAAGGGCTTTCTTTCTAAAGAAAGAAAGATGCTAATTTAATTAATATTAGCAAGTGAGTTTATGCTTCACTAATTGAATGATAAATGACTACAAGCGAAGGAGATAGACGGTTTAAACAAAAAAATACCCAAAATTTCAAACACGTGTCTAGAATCACAGGAAAACTACAAACAAAAATAGTGAAAATTAGCTCGTTAGGAGTCCATCCAAGATCGTTGTAGACCCAACGAATTAGTAGTTCCCAACCGCGGGTGGAGTGAAATCCAACAAAAAAATCAGTAACTAAAAGAATAAAAAAAGCTTTTATTGAGTCATTTAAGTTATAGAAGAATTCCCGAACCCAAGAATTCAAAATGACAAGTTCCTCTTTACCCAGAAAAAAAGAACCACTTAGAATAGCCAAACAGATTATATTTGTCGAGAAATGCAAAATGATATGGAGATGATCCTCATTATCTATTTTGGCCAATTGTATTATTTCCTTGTGTATTCCTATGGGAGGTTTTTCTACATGTGTCTTTGGTTTCTCTTTTATCATTTCGTCCAAGAGAAAAAGTTCTTCTAATTCTATGAATCCTTCTAGAATCCTTTTCTCTTGAATATCAGTTAAGAGAGTTTCGGGTTGCCTGGTATTCCACCAATTCTTAATCCAAAGTTCCAGACATTTGTTAAAAGAGAAAGAGACTCCCCAGGGCAAAAGTACGATAAATACAAGATATAGGAAAGAAGGCAATGCTTTCTTTTTTTTCATTTTTGATCTGTAAATTGAGTTGTTAATGAATCCACCTCATTCGCCGACTCTATATGATATTTCTTTTCTTTGAAGCAAAAATTCTATAACAAGGTAGGTTTGAGACCTTGTGTTTGTATCCATTTCTCTTTTTATATACTAGTGGAATTTCTTTGTATTGGGTTCTTTCTTAGATCTAAATGGAGTGGAATAGAGAAATAGAATAAAAAAAAGCCCTTTCATATGAAAAAGGAAGAATATTATGCCATGTATCTCACTTGGACAAAATAAATTAGAAGCAATTTTCTCTTATCCTCATTTGTTCCTTCCTCTAGATAAATACTCGAAAACCCCCTTACAATTGAAAAAAAAAATTGCAATTGGTACTCAAAATACTTCAATGGGTACGCGCAAGAAATAGGCCAATTCTGCAGCTTTTTGTTCAATTTCTCGTGGAGTAAAAAACTTCTCATCAGTACGAGTCAAGGGAATGACCCCCTGGCCCCGGATTTCCATATAAAGGATACGACGAGGATAAAGACCCTCTTTAACCTGAATTCTAATTGATTGAATATCCCGCACAAGGAATCGAAGGAAGATACGACGTTTTATTCCAGGAAATCCCCAACGAAAAATGCACACTATTCCCTCTTTTCTATCGAATCGGTCATAACCACTGCCTACATTCCACAAAATAGTGCACCACAAATAGGAACTAATGAATAGGCCCGCGATTCCGTAGAAAGACATCACAACCCCCTGTGGAAAAAAAAGAATTTGTTGAGATGGAAGTACAGATATCATATTCTTACCAAGATAACTGGAGGCCCCAACCGCTAAGAATCCTAATGAACCTAGAAAAAGAATACAGGCCCAGAAAAAATTACCTCTTTTTCGAGAACCCTTTAGAAGTTCTATCCATATGTGTTCTGATCGCCAATTCATATTAGATATACAAAATCCAGCTATGGTTAATTGAAATTGAGAGAATAAGCTAAATGATTTTGACTTTACTTTTTTTGATTCTGAAATCGCCTTCAGCAGCTAGTACTCCTGTGAAATAGTTGGTTAGATACATTGACTTTCTATTCAAAAAAAATTCGTGGATCCACTTAAATTAAAAAAACTCGCTATATTCGGCTACGCATATGCATGCATTTATGCTCGTAGCCTATATCTGCATCCATAAACGTTTTTCATTTGTGTGTAGAAAGAGCTACATACCCTATCATATTACTTACACTAAAAAATATCCGTATTATGATCCTGGAAATACATTGAGAAAATTTGGCCCCGTCGGTTCTAGACAATCTTATTTTTCTGCACATAAAGAAATAAAGAAGACATTGCAATTGCCGGAAATACTAAGCCTACTAAAGGCACGAAAATAGAGGGTAAGTTCAAATCTGTCATAGAATAGGTGTCTCAATTCAAATTTACTTTTTCTATCTATTCAAAATATATCTTAAGATTCTTATGATATAATTAAGTATATCTATTATAAGGAATATTGACTATTGACTATTGTATTTTTTAGTTTGCAAAAAAAATATTTTTTATTCTATAAAAGTATTATATATCTAAAAAAAAATGAATGGATAATAAGAAAATTGCAAAAAAAGAGAACTAATTAAAAAGATTTGATTTTTCTTTTCCTATTCTCATGGCCTTTCTATCCTTCTAATCGAACTTTAAATTGGATTCAGAAGAAAGGGATTGTGAAAATGAAAGAAATACCTCTTTCAGAATACCCTTTTAAAAGTAGAAGTGGAATAGAATATCCGGTTGAAGGGTAATGATCATACGTCTGTAATGCATTGTATGTCCCAGAATAGGTCCCATTCTTCTACCCTTTCCGGGTAGTCGATGGCTATTCACAGCTACTACCTTAACACCAAAGAAGAGTTCGACCCAATGCTTTATTTCTGTCTTAGTGAATCCCGATTCGACATTAGAAGTATATTGATTCTTTCCCATAAACGAAGACTCTTTTCTGTAAATACTGCGTATTTGATTCCATTATCGTATGATAATACTATATTTTTATTTGTATTTTTTTATTGTATTATACCTTTATATATTCTAGATATATAGAATAGAAGAATCTCGATTTGTCAAGTCTCATGATCGTATCAAGATCTATTTTAAATCGGCTCAATCTTTTTTTTAGAAAAAAAAAAAAGATTGAGCCGAATTTCATTGCAATCAATTAGAAGAATAAAGAAGAATTACTGCATTTCGTAACTTATTTTTTCTCTTTCTAGTTCGCTTCTTTTTTATTTAGACCTTCTTTATATCTAGTTTTATCTACTTAATCGATAGTATCTACCGGCGCGAACTCAAATTTGATCGCCTTCCATACTTCGCAAGCTGCGGCTAGTTCAGGACTCCATTTGCAAGCTTGTCGGATAATTTCATTACCTTCACGAGCAAGATCACGCCCTTCGTTACGAGCTTGTACACAAGCTTCTAAAGCCACTCGATTAGCTACTGCACCTGGTGCATTCCCCCAAGGATGTCCTAAAGTTCCTCCACCAAATTGTAATACGGAATCGTCTCCAAAGATTTCGGTCAGAGCTGGCATATGCCAAACATGAATACCCCCAGAAGCCACCGGTATAACACCTGGCATGGATACCCAGTCCTGAGTGAAAAAGATACCGCGAGCACGATCTTTTTCAATAAAATCATCGCGCAATAAATCAACAAAACCTAAAGTCATTTCGCGTTCCCCTTCTAACTTACCTACTACTGTACCGGCGTGGATATGATCTCCCCCAGACATACGCAATGCTTTAGCTAATACACGGAAATGCATACCATGATTTTTCTGTCTATCAATAACTGCATGCATTGCTCGGTGAATGTGAAGAAGTAAGCCGTTGTCGCGGCAATAATGAGCCAAACTAGTATTTGCGGTGAATCCTCCAGTTATGTAGTCATGCATTACAATAGGAACCCCTAATTCCCTCGCAAATACAGCTCTCTTCATCATTTCTTCGCATGTACCTGCAGTCGCATTCAAGTAATGCCCCTTGATTTCACCGGTTTCGGCTTGTGCTTTGTAAAGTGCTTCGGCACAAAAGACAAAACGGTCTCTCCAGCGCATAAATGGTTGTGAGTTTACGTTTTCATCATCTTTGGTAAAATCAAGCCCACCGCGTAGACACTCATAACACGCTCTACCATAATTTTTTGCGGATAATCCCAATTTTGGTTTAATAGTACATCCCAATAAAGGACGGCCATACTTGTTCAACTTATCCCTTTCAACTTGGATACCATGAGGCGGACCTTGGAAAGTTTTTGAATAAGTAGGAGGAATTCGTAGATCCTCCAAACGTAGAGCACGTAGGGCTTTGAAACCAAATACGTTACCCACAATGGAAGTAAACATGTTAGTAACAGAACCCTCTTCAAATAGGTCTAATGGATAAGCTATATAACAGATATATTGACCTTCCTCCCCAGGAACGGGCTCGATGTGATAGCATCGTCCTTTGTAACGATCAAGACTGGTAAGTCCATCAGTCCAAACAGTTGTCCATGTACCAGTAGAAGATTCCGCAGCTACTGCAGCTCCTGCTTCTTCAGGGGGAACCCCGGGCTGAGGAGTTACTCGGAATGCTGCCAAGATATCAGTATCCTTGGTTTCGTACTCTGGAGTGTAATAAGTCAATTTATAATCTTTAACACCGGCTTGAAATCCAACACTTGCTTTAGTTTCTGTTTGTGGTGACATAAGTCCCTCCCTACAAATCATGAATTAAAAATTCTCACAACGACAAGGTCTACTCGATATGGATTAGGCGTAAATGAAACCTTTGCAAAAATCTTAAAAAAAGGATATTCAATTAATATAAACTCATTAAATAAAAAAATAAAAAGGGAGTATGCTTAAGTTAATGAATATGTTTCATTCATATATAATGCGTACACCCTGTGTACTCTACGTTCTATCCTATAGGAATTCGATAGGAATTGAGTTGTTGTTATGGTAAGTTAACATGGTTCGTTATTAAACCATGGATTTGATTTACCAAATCCATCATTATTGTATACTCTTTGATACATATAGCGCAACCCAAACCAATCCCTAATTCTGATTTTACAATTTTACAAGTCCTTAATTAGGCCCCCTTCTTATTTTGAATCTAAATACGTAAATACTAAGAAAATTCTCTGTTGACAGCAATCTATGCTTCACAGTAGTATATATTTTGTATATCGAAGTCCTAGATAGGAAAGTGGAGTAGGCACAGATCCTTCACAAAAGGCGAAATGTATATGAAAAAAGGATTGATTGAAGTTTCCAACGGACACATTCCATGAGTAAACGATTGAATGGGATTCGCTTGGGCAACGAAATCAAGTGCTAGTCTCCTTTTCTTTTTTATTGAATTAACTAATTCATTTCCTTTTGGCTTTTGGATTTTTGGAGATTTTTTTGATTTGATTTGGCATTATTAAATAAGAAAAAAAAAAGAAAAATTTCGAGAAATTCCTTTTTTTTGATAATTATGTGATAATTATGAGAACCAATCCTACTACTTCGCGTCCCGGGGTTTCCACAATTGAAGAAAAAAGCGCAGGGCGTATTGATCAAATTATTGGACCCGTGCTGGATATAACTTTTCCGCCGGGCAAGTTGCCTTATATTTATAACGCTTTAATAGTCAAGAGTCGAGACACTGCCGATAAGCAAATTAATGTGACTTGTGAGGTACAACAATTATTAGGAAATAATCGAGTTAGAGCTGTAGCTATGAGTGCTACAGACGGGTTGATGAGAGGAATGGAAGTGATTGACACGGGGGCTCCTCTCAGTGTTCCAGTCGGTGGAGCTACTCTCGGACGAATTTTTAACGTTCTTGGGGAGCCTATTGATAATTTGGGTCCTGTAGATACTAGTGCAACATTCCCTATTCATAGATCCGCGCCTGCCTTTATCGAGTTAGATACGAAATTATCTATCTTTGAAACAGGTATTAAGGTGGTCGATCTTTTAGCTCCTTATCGACGTGGAGGAAAAATAGGACTATTTGGGGGGGCAGGAGTAGGTAAAACAGTACTCATCATGGAATTAATCAATAACATTGCTAAAGCTCATGGAGGCGTATCTGTATTTGGCGGAGTGGGGGAACGGACTCGTGAAGGAAATGATCTTTATATGGAAATGAAGGAATCTGGAGTAATAAATGAAAAAAATATTGAGGAATCAAAGGTAGCTCTAGTCTATGGACAAATGAATGAACCGCCGGGAGCCCGTATGAGAGTTGGCTTAACTGCCCTAACTATGGCGGAATATTTCCGAGATGTTAATAAACAAGACGTGCTTTTATTCATCGATAATATCTTTCGTTTTGTTCAAGCAGGATCAGAGGTATCTGCCTTATTAGGGAGAATGCCCTCTGCAGTGGGTTATCAACCTACCCTTAGTACAGAAATGGGTTCTTTGCAAGAAAGAATTGCTTCTACCAAAAAGGGCTCTATAACTTCGATCCAAGCAGTTTATGTACCTGCGGACGATTTGACCGACCCTGCTCCTGCCACAACATTTGCACATTTGGACGCTACTACCGTACTTTCCAGAGGATTAGCTTCCAAGGGTATTTATCCCGCAGTAGATCCTTTAGATTCAACCTCAACTATGTTACAGCCTCGGATCGTTGGCAACGAACATTATGAAACTGCGCAAAGAGTTAAGGAAACTTTACAACGTTACAAGGAACTTCAGGACATTATCGCAATTCTTGGGTTGGATGAATTATCGGAGGAGGATCGTTTAACTGTAGCAAGAGCACGAAAAATTGAGCGGTTCTTATCACAACCGTTTTTTGTGGCAGAAGTTTTTACCGGTTCCCCAGGAAAGTATGTTGGTCTTGCGGAAACAATTAGGGGATTTCAACTAATCCTTTCCGGAGAATTAGACGGACTACCCGAACAGGCTTTTTATTTGGTGGGGAACATCGATGAAGCTAGCACGAAAGCTATAAACTTAGAAGAGGAGAACAAATTGAAGAAATGAAATTAAATCTTTATGTACTGACTCCTAAACGAATTATTTGGGATTGTGAAGTGAAAGAAATCATTTTATCTACTAATAGTGGCCAAATTGGCGTATTACCAAACCACGCCCCCATTAATACAGCTGTAGATATGGGTCCTTTGAGAATACGCCTCCTCAACGACCAATGGTTAACGGCGGTTCTGTGGAGTGGTTTTGCGAGAATAGTTAATAATGAGATCATCATTTTAGGAAATGATGCAGAACTGGGTAGTGACATTGATCCAGAAGAAGCTCAACAGGCACTTGAAATAGCCGAAGCTAACTTGAGTAGAGCTGAGGGTACGAAAGAATTGGTTGAAGCAAAACTAGCTCTCAGACGAGCTAGGATACGAGTCGAAGCTATTAATTGGATTCCCCCATCCAATTGAAGACAATACAAGGGTTTCGTTGATACAAAGAAAAAGGAAAGAAGGGTAGAAAAAGTTATTAGATAGCGAAGCGAAGTAAGTCCAATGCTATCTAATAATTTTTCTACCTACCTACCTACTATTGGATTTGAACCAATGACTCCCGCCGTATGAAAGCAGTACTCTAACCACTGAGTTAAGTAGGCAATTTATCACCACAAAAGAAGCCACATTACTTCGATCGATTATAGATCGAATCCTTTTTATAAGCAATACCGCTTGACAAGAAATTATCTATATGTTAAGATATCTCTAATAAGGGCTATAGCTCAGTTCGGTAGAGCAACTCGCTTACACGTGCGCCAATGCTTTTCAAGGGAACTTATTATGCAATGAACATAATTGCAAAATCAATGTCTTACTTCATGAATTCGAGAGAATAGGAGAACAGTAGCCTGACAAACAGTCGGTTCAGTCCGATTCAGGTGCTAATTCTGGTGCCTAATCAAATAGAACCCCTATTGATTTGCTAGTTGATAAGGTAAATATCCAGCCCACTCAATGCTAGGCGTAATGAGGATAAGGGCCTCCAAAAAACTTCTTTTCGTTCTATGAACTTTAAGGTGTATGAAGTCTCATAGTCAACTCTTGCAGCGGAACGATAGAGACTCCATTTCACTTAGGTTGATTTAATTTAGGCCGGAGGCAGACCTAAGTCAAGGTAATCCTCCTTTGAAACACTTTGGTATTGCTCCTAGATAGACCATAATACAAACAATTAATCAGAGCATAGGGAGCCATCTTATTATCTTCCGTAAAGAAAAACAATGGCGGATTAACTGATCTTTACATCAGTTGATGAAAGAGCCCAATGCAGAAAAATGCATGTTGGGTCTTTGAAACAGTTCGAATCATTTCGATAAAAACCCGTTTGATCTGTTTTACCGAGAAGGTCTACGGTTCGAATCCGTATAGCCCTAATATATATGTCTTTTTTTTAGTACTTGTTTATAGACTCGATGGTCGCTTGCGCTATAGAATAGCGATAAAAGCATTAACATAGGCTCATTTCTCAAAAATCATAGAGACAGAAAAAGAAAAAAGAATTTCTATCAAATCAATAGAAGGAAGGATCCCTTACCTGATTTGAATTCCATCTTCCTTCAAATAGGATATGCTCTAAGTCCCTAGACTTTCCTATAATGACTGCAACAATTTTCTCCATTTTTTGAATTCCTATTTTGTTTGAAGTATATTACTGTATATACATTATGATATACATTATCTAAATGGATCCACTTTAAATAGAAAAAAAAAATATAAATAAAATAAACTGGATATTCCGTTTCATAATTCTGAAATAGAGTTCTTTTTTTTTTTTTAGTATTACTCCTCATTAGGCTGCATACATTAGTCATCCTATTTTAATTAGGTTTTAATCTAAATCTAATTAGTAGTAAGTATTTTCTTTTTTATTTAATAGTATCTTTTCTTAAATAAAGGATACAGCAATTCTTTTTTCTAGAGATTCTAGAGAAAGCGAGACAAAGTGAAGCGAAAGAGTTTTCTTTGTATAAGAATTAGGTCTATACCATATCTAAATAGAATGGAAATCCAAAAGAAAGGTAGTGGAGATTCCCTTGGATGAATCCTTAAGGAAGACATGGCACAAAAGAAACAAAAGTTAAAGTAAGCGCTCTTTGGTTTGAGCAAAACATATTTTTGTTTCTCCGAGGAAAAGAGAGAAGTTCTGGATAAATTGACAATGCCAACTTGAATTGACTAATTCAGTTCCGCCTATTCCACATTAATGGGAGTACATTTATGTTTCTGCTTCATGAATATGATATTTTTTGGACATTTCTAATAATAGCAAGCCTTATTCCTATTTTGGTATTTTGGATTTCAGGACTTTTAGCCCCATTTAGTGAAGGACCAGAGAAGCTTTCAAGTTATGAATCGGGTATAGAACCCATGGGGGGGGCTTGGTTACAATTCCGAATACGCTATTACATGTTTGCGCTAGTTTTTGTTGTTTTTGATGTGGAAACGGTCTTTCTCTACCCTTGGGCTATGAGTTTCGACGTATTGGGTGTATCCGTTTTTATCGAAGCTTTCATTTTCGTGCTTATCCTAGTTGTTGGTTTAGTTTATGCATGGCGAAAAGGAGCCTTGGAATGGTCTTAACTGAATATTCAGACAAAAAAAAAAAAGAAGGAAAAGATTCCATTGAGACAGTTATGAGTTTGATTGAGTTTCCGTTACTTGACCAAACAAGTTCCAATTCCGTTATTTCAACTACACCAAATGATCTTTCGAATTGGTCAAGACTCTCTAGTTTATGGCCCCTTCTATATGGTACCAGTTGTTGTTTTATTGAATTTGCTTCATTAATAGGCTCACGATTCGACTTTGATCGTTATGGATTGGTACCAAGATCCAGTCCTAGGCAAGCGGACCTCATTTTAACAGCCGGTACGGTAACAATGAAAATGGCTCCCTCTTTAGTGCGATTATATGAGCAAATGCCTGAACCAAAATACGTCATTGCTATGGGAGCCTGTACTATTACAGGGGGAATGTTCAGTACGGATTCCTATAGTACTGTTCGGGGAGTTGATAAATTAATTCCTGTGGATGTCTACTTGCCAGGTTGCCCCCCTAAACCAGAGGCTGTTATAGATGCCCTAACAAAACTTCGTAAGAAGATATCGCGAGAAATAGTTGAGGATCGAACTCTATGTCAAAGTCAAAAGAAAAATCGATGTTTTACTACCAGTCACAAGCTTTATGTTCGGCGCAGTACTCATACTGGAGCTTACGAGCAAGAATTGCTCTATCAATCACCATCTACTTTAGATATATCTTCTGAAACTTTTTTCAAATCCAAAAGTCCAGTATCTTCCTCCAAATTAGTGAATTAGGAAGGGTTCTTTTGTGCAGAAAAAGAAAGAGCAGTGCAATCTTTCAAACTTGCATTTGAAATGTGAAATATTTATACAAAGGGGGAGAGATCAAGACAATGCAGCAGGGTTGGTTATCTAATTGGCTAGTCAAACATGATGTGGTTCATAGATCTTTGGGCTTCGATCACCGAGGAATAGAGACTTTACAAATAAAAGCACGGGATTGGGATTCCATTGCTGTCATTTTATATGTATATGGTTACAATTATTTACGTTCCCAATGTGCTTATGACGTAGCACCCGGTGGATCTTTAGCTAGCGTGTATCATCTTACGAGAATACAGTATGGTATAGATAACCCAGAAGAAGTATGCATAAAAGTCTTTGCCCAAAAGGATAATCCTAAAATCCCGTCTGTCTTCTGGGTTTGGAGAAGTGCCGATTTTCAAGAACGCGAATCTTATGATATGGTGGGAATTTCTTATGATAATCATCCACGCCTTAAACGTATTTTAATGCCTGAAAGTTGGATAGGCTGGCCCTTACGTAAGGACTATATAACCCCCAATTTCTATGAAATACAAGATGCTCATTGAATGATAATAAATTCATGCTCACTTATACAACACAACTCCAGATTTTATTCAAGTCAAGAATATTTTTATGTTCTGTTCCTAGACGAAATGAAATACCTATTATATTCTAATTAATTCTTATTATACAAAAAGGTCCAGATAGACTAATCAAAAAAGGGCTTCATTTCGATTTTTCAATTTGGAAAATCACATATTAATTTCCTTCGTATGAACAGAAAAATACAATGACTCAAAGAAGTTCCTACTACGAACTTTGTACCGCGCACATTACTTAGAACAACTAGGAAAGTAAGATAAGCAAGAATCAAAAAATATTCTTCGGAATAGCGGAATACAAAATTAATAAGAAATAAAAAAATGATGAAAAGGGCACCTAATCTCACCTCCTTTTATACCATAAAGAAAAGAACCAGAGATTTGAACCCTTTTCTAAAAAGAAAAAGCAGTGTTTAGAGATTTATCTACTTAGTCTATACTATCTAGATTATTATAGAATATGTACCTCAATCCATCTCGAGATATTTGTATTAATATCTATTCGGTAGATTCTTTTTTTTCTGTGCCAGGAACCAGATTTGAACTGGTGACACGAGGATTTTCAGTCCTCTGCTCTACCAACTGAGCTATCCTGACCCTTTCTTGTGCATCATCCTAGTAGAGTATTTGCATCTATGTCAATTAAAGGGATTAAAAAATCAATTAAAGTTTTCCATTCCTAATTTGGAAATGGGGGGTAGTCCTATGCATTGTGGATGGCTTACTTAATAATACTTTAAAATCTAATTAATAATGGAGATTTCTTGCCGATACTCTAATAAAAAAGAAATCTTTTTAATGAATAGCATAAGATCCATTGAGTTCTCTTCGCACTCCTTTGTGAAAGAGTAGAATGAGAAAGCTAATGAATCTTAAACCCATTGATAAAATCAAAAATAGGATAAATACTATGGTTAGGGAATAAAAGAGGGTTTGGGGATAGAGGGACTTGAACCCTCACGACCTATAAAGTCGACGGATTTTCCTTTTACTAGAAATTTCATTGTTGTCAGTATTGACATGTAGAATGGGACTCTCTCTTTATCCTCGTCCGATTAATCCGCTTTTTAAAAGATCTCAAAAAAATGAATTGAAGGATTTGATTACTCAATATTCAATTGGAATGGATTCACAATAAAAAAATTCAGAATTTTCTATTTCATATTCATAATCATTTCTAATTTCATTCTAAAAAATAAATAAAGAACCTATATTATGATAGGGGTTCTGTGATTAATCGTTTGCTATGTCAGTATCTATACGTGTGTATTAGATGTATAAGCCCTTCTTTCTCTAATTTAGAGGGAGTTCCACTACCAACACAACGTAATTACCTCGATTCGTTAGAACAGCTTCCATTGAGTCTCTGCACCTATCCTTTTCCTTTGGGTTCTAGTTTGAGGACCACTTGTTTTTTCAAAAAAGGGATTTGGCTCAGGATTGCCCATTTTTAATTCCAGGGTTTCTCTGAATTTGGAAGTTACCACTTAGCAGGTTTCCATACCAAGGCTCAATACAATTAAGTCCGTAGCGTCTACCGATTTCGCCATATCCCCACTTTCCTTTTCTTTGAAACCTGGATTCCTTGTGTAATTTTATCCATCTCTTTGAACCATTGAATTCATTATTCGACGTGCTCCTCTCTATTTGAGAGACCCCCGCTTATTGCAATTCAGAATTTAATTCATTCTATCGTTGATATATTTCCAATTCAATTGGAATCAATATATCCAAAAGTTTTTCTCTCCCCACCTCCCGCATTCCTTTTTTAGAGTATTCAAAATCATACTATAACGCTTGATATTCATTCTTTTTTTTTTCTAATCAGAATTAGAAATTTCATTTGCTATGATTCTATCTTCTCCTTAGTGAAATATTAATCCTAAAATTATTAACAAAAAAAAATATCTCAAAAAATGTATATAATGATCGAATAAAAATGCCAAGAGATTAACATTTTTTCTTTATTATATATTATTCATACATATTATTCTTTTCTATGTATTAGATTATTCGTCCGATCCATATCAAATTGAAAATATCTGAAATCAAATTCAATATAGAAATTGGAATAGATTCTATTAGAAAAATCAATTTTCGAATTAGAGAAATAAAAAGAAAGTCCAATAAATTCTATAATCCTATTTAATAAGATTGTTTAGTTAAGCATATCAAGCTAACTTTATCTTTATGAAATTCTAGTATTTTTTTTTCTAATTCTAAGTAGAACTTCAAATTTCGAACTAGTTAATAACTAAGATTAATAATTAAGATCTGACGTTTTACAGATTTCCTATATATATTTCTATTTGTTACACTATTTCTGTTATGTAAGCCCACTTAGCTCAGAGGTTAGAGCATCGCATTTGTAATGCGAGGGTCATCGGTTCAAATCCGATAGTTGGCTTTTTTCTCTATCGATGTTCCATGAACAAGAATCTCTCTTTTTCTCCGAATAAAATGGGGAGTCCAGGGTTTATTATGTCGTTCTACCTTATAATTTTGCTAGATACAAAACATTAAAATAAATAATATATATACAAAAAATCCAGATGTTGATGAAATTCCATTTTTTGTGGTACTTTAGTAGATTTTACGCTGTTTATCCTTTAGTTTAATTCAGTTTTAATTTCGATGTATTCTGTAATGTAAATACAATGAAATTTATTGTGTAAAATATAATTTCAATAAAATAAAAAAGGAGTTTTCATGTCCCGTTATCGAGGACCTCGTTTAAAAAAAATACGCCGTCTGGGAGCTTTACCAGGACTTACTAGAAAAACGCCTAAATCCGGAAGTAATCTGAAAAAGAAATTCCATTCTGGGAAAAAAGAGCAATATCGTATTCGTCTTCAAGAAAAACAGAAATTGCGTTTTCATTATGGTCTGACAGAACGACAATTACTTAGATATGTACATATCGCTGGAAAAGCAAAAAGGTCAACAGGTCAGGTTTTACTACAATTACTTGAAATGCGTTTGGATAATATTGTTTTTCGATTGGGTATGGCTTCAACCATTCCTGGAGCCCGCCAATTAGTTAACCATAGACATATTTTAGTTAATGGTCGTATAGTTGATATACCAAGTTTTCGTTGCAAACCCCGAGATATTATTACTACGAAGGATAACCAAAGATCAAAACGTCTGGTTCAAAATTCTATTGCTTCATCCGATCCGGGCAAATTGCCAAAGCATTTGACGGTTGACACATTGCTATATAAAGGACTAGTACAAAAAATCCTAGATAGGAAGTGGGTCGGTCTCAAAATAAATGAGTTGTTAGTTGTAGAATATTACTCTCGTCAGACTTGAGCTTAACGAAAAAAGGAAAGGTTCATAGAATTTTTTTCCCCTTCTCCTTTCCCCGAACTAAATCGACCTAAGGCTCTTAATTCGTATTTTCCCATTCACCTAGCAAAAATGGATTAACCCTAGGATCCTTTTTTCTTTTTTGGTATTTCCTCTATATGTATTTTGCATACCACAGTAATTTGGTATAGAGAATTTCTATTAAATAAAGGTATTATTGCTGAAATAAATTGTTATTTGATTTGATACATTGTGATCGGTAACGTTGATGAATTAAGAGAAACGGAAAGAGAGGGATTCGAACCCTCGGTAAACAAAAGTCTACATAGCAGTTCCAATGCTACGCCTTGAACCGCTCGGCCATCTTTCCTACATAATCTTATTATGAAAAATAAACTGAGTGAATAGCGAGTTTTCCTATTCCTGCACCACAGGTACAGCCACAACCGCTTGGGGATTCCATGGCTTTATTGGAAAAATGATTTTTCATCGAAGGGGAAAGATCCAGGATTTTTTGTACTAGCAATTCTGCTCCCTCAAAAGTTTTTCTTTGGGGAAAACCCAAAGAAAAAGAGAATGGAAGAATTCTTCTTATTCTATAAGAAAATAAAGGAACCCTAGAATTCTATTTGTATAGGGTACGTTACGCCATGCAATTTAAATATAAAACGGGTATGGGATAATTAATGACTTTGAAAACGCGAAATAGCTAATGAGAGAAGTTGTTGTTGAGAAATAGGAAAGTGGAATGAAATCCAATCTTAGTAAAATATTTCATATCTCTTCTTGCCCAAATGGAAGGAAAAGGAGACAATTTGAGTTGAGCAGAAAATCCATACCTCTCTTATCCATTTAGAGCATATGGATCGATTTATAAGAATCGAATGTTTTGTTTTTATGTTATTTTGTGATAGAATGAACAGAATTCTATATAGAATGGATTGGGAATTATGCCTAGATCCCGTATAAATGGAAATTTCATTGATAAGACCTCCTCGATTGTGGCCAATATTTTATTGCAAATAATTCCGACAACCTCAGGAGAAAAAAGGGCATTTACTTATTATAGAGATGGTGCGATTTGACTCTTTTTTTTTTGTTTTTTTTTTAGCCCTACTTACATCTCAGTCTTACGAGAAAGAGAGGGGGTTCGCATAGAGAAAACAAAATTAGTAAAGGAAACCCACGCTTGGGGAAGGTGAGGTGAACTAACAATTCCTTCTGTCGTGTATCCTCGATTGATGTGGCCTCAGATGCTTCAATTGTAGATTTGAGTATTGAGCGAAAGGTTACACCTACAGGATAGGTTCTGTATTACACCTACTCTACTAGTACCAATAGGCAGCATAGGGGAGAAAAGCACTACACCTCGAAATAGGAATCAACAAGAGAAAAACTTTGTTAAAAATTAGCCCTTTCCTGATCGGTATCAGGTTTAGGAAGAATGGTTGGGATAACAAACAACCATCAGGTTTGTACTTTGGATACCCTTATAACCATCAAAGGTCGTTGAAGTGGCTAATTCCTATAAATAGGAGGCGTTGAGAACAAATAAATTCTTGGAGCTATCGTTTTCCTCTAGCATTAATAAAATTCATTGGTGTTAAGAAAAACCTCTTGGGGAAGGTTGGCTAGAGATTTCTTGGAAAAATACCAGCCCCTTTCGGTCCATAACGAGATGGGACTAATTCGATTTTCATTCTATGGATTTTTCGCTTAGTACTATGTACAGAAGGGAGGAGCCGTATGAGATGAAAACCTCATGTACGGTTTTGGAACGGAGATTTTTTGAATAGAATGAACGACCGTAACGGATGTTGGCTCAATCCGAAGGAAATTATGCAGAATCTTTGCAGAATTATTATGAAGCTACGCGACTAGAAATTGATCCCTATGATCGAAGTTATATACTATATAACATAGGCCTTATACACACAAGCAATGGAGAGCATACAAAGGCTTTGGAATATTATTTCCGGGCGCTAGAACGAAACCCCTTCTTACCGCAAGCTTTTAATAATATGGCCGTGATCTGTCATTACGTGCGACTATCTCCACTATAGAAAGAAGAAAAAAAGGATTAAATTTTCTAGTAAATACTAGAAAAAGGGCTTTCTACATAGGGATCGTCAAAACAACGATTTTGCCCTATCAGCTGTAGGAAGGAAAGACACTTCACGAGAATCAAAATAGGAAGAAAGTAGAGCCTATACTACTACTCTATGGATAAAGTATAAAATTGATAGAGAAAGCACCGTAAAGATCAATTAGTGAGCGACTGGGTCGATACAACTAAAAAAACTGCTTAATTATATCATGATATGGGGCAAAATTTAGGAATCCGCTTATGTAATAGAGTCGATCCACTAAAGGATTAAGCAGCGGTGTAGTATCAGATCCCAAAGATAGTAAGTTCTTTTTTCTTTCTTATGGGAAAAAGTCTTTTTCAAGGATTCTATAGAAATTTCATATATGAAAGAAACGAAACCGAGATAGTTACCTTTCAGAAAATTCGAACGAAGGATATAGGTCTATCTATGCTTCATTCTTCTGAAGGTGGGAGAAAAGATCAAACTGATTATGGATCAAAATTAGGGTTTGAAACTTAGGTAATTAACTTCTTCTGCTTAACCTAAGAAGAAATTGGGTCGATTTTTGAGAAATCGAATTCAGTTAAGATAGGGGAAATTAAGATAGCAATTTCTGAGCCGTATGAGGTAGGAAACTCTCAAGTACGGTTCTAGGGGAAGGAACTGCCTATTCCGACCGAGGAGAACAGGCCATTCTACAGGGTGATTCGGAAATAGCGGAAGCTTGGTTTGATCAAGCTGCTGAGTATTGGAAACAAGCTATAGCGCTTACTCCGGGAAATTATATTGAAGCACAGAACTGGTTGAAGATTACGAAGCGCTTTGAATTTGAATAAGACCACTCCCCTTTTTATGAAAAAGGGGGGTTTGGTTGTTGATCCATTAATCCAATAATTTAGGTGGGAAGATCGAATCAATAATTTCATTATATCCCTTTCTTCTATCTTCGTTTTATATCATATTTCATAAAGATAAACAATAGGGATAGGCTCTAGAACAGAAGTAATAAAGCAAATAAAAAGGGGAAATCCAAATATTCCTACCTAATATATCAGGACGATCTTATTAATAATCACTCAAGGAAAGTAGATGTAGATAGGGGTTTATACCCTCAAAAAAATACACTAGCAAAACGTAAAAAAAAAATATTTTTTTACATCGGGAAAAATTTTCCAGGATAACCCGTGTCCGTTAGGCACCTAATCCTTATGTCATAATAGATCCGAACACTTGCCTCGGATTGACTTCAATATATAATTGTTCCAGTGAATAACTAAAAAAAAAAAATAGAAGGACGGTAGATAGTAAAGAAAAGGACTAATTATAATACCTATCTTTCAAAGATTCACTAAAAAGACAGTTGGCGGGTCTCTTTGTATGTCTTGTCCGGAAAGAGGAGGACTTAATGATTATTCGTTCGCCGGAACCAGAAGTTAAAATTGTTGTGGATAGGGATCCTGTAAAAACATCTTTTGAGGAATGGGCCAGACCCGGGCATTTCTCAAAAACAATAGCTAAGGGCCCTGATACTACCACTTGGATCTGGAACCTACATGCTGATGCTCACGATTTCGATAGTCATACCGGTGATTTGGAAGAGATCTCTCGAAAAATCTTTAGTGCTCATTTCGGTCAACTCTCCATTATCTTTCTTTGGTTGAGTGGCATGTACTTCCATGGTGCCCGTTTTTCCAATTATGAAGCATGGCTAAGCGATCCTACTCACATTGGACCCAGTGCTCAGGTAGTTTGGCCAATAGTAGGGCAAGAAATTTTGAATGGTGATGTAGGTGGGGGTTTCCGAGGAATCCAAATAACCTCTGGTTTTTTTCAGATTTGGCGAGCATCTGGAATAACTAGTGAGTTACAACTCTATTGTACCGCAATCGGTGGATTGATTTTTGCATCGTTAATGCTTTTTGCTGGTTGGTTCCATTATCACAAAGCCGCTCCCAAATTGGCCTGGTTCCAAGATGTAGAATCCATGTTGAATCACCACTTAGCGGGGTTATTAGGACTTGGGTCTCTTTCTTGGGCGGGACACCAAATCCATGTATCTTTACCGATTAACCAATTTCTCGACGCTGGGGTTGATCCTAAAGAGATACCACTTCCTCATGAATTTATCTTGAATCGCGACCTTTTGGCTCAACTTTATCCTAGTTTTGCCGAAGGAGCAACCCCCTTTTTCACCTTGAATTGGTCCAAATACGCAGAATTTCTTACTTTTCGCGGAGGACTAGACCCAATAACTGGTGGCCTATGGTTGAGCGATATTGCGCACCATCATTTAGCTATTGCTATTCTTTTCCTGATCGCGGGTCATATGTATAGGACCAACTGGGGTATTGGTCATGGACTTAAAGATATTTTGGAGGCTCATAAGGGCCCATTTACAGGACAAGGCCATAAGGGTCTCTATGAAATCCTAACAACGTCGTGGCATGCTCAATTATCTCTTAACCTAGCTATGCTAGGCTCTACAACTATTGTTGTAGCTCATCATATGTACTCTATGCCCCCTTATCCATACCTAGCTACTGACTATGGTACACAACTTTCCCTGTTCACACACCACATGTGGATTGGCGGATTTCTAATAGTCGGTGCTGCTGCACATGCAGCCATTTTTATGGTAAGAGACTATGATCCAACTACTCGATACAACGATCTATTAGATCGAGTCCTTAGACACCGCGATGCAATCATATCCCACCTTAACTGGGTATGTATATTTCTAGGTTTTCACAGTTTTGGCTTGTACATTCATAATGATACCATGAGTGCGTTAGGCCGTCCCCAAGATATGTTTTCGGATACCGCCATACAATTACAACCCATCTTTGCTCAATGGGTACAAAATATCCATGCTGACGCGCCTGGCGTAACAGCTCCTGGTGCAACAACAAGTACCAGCTTAACGTGGGGAGGCGGCGAGTTAGTAGCTGTAGGCGGAAAAGTCGCTTTGTTACCTATTCCATTAGGAACCGCAGATTTTTTAGTCCATCACATTCACGCATTTACCATCCATGTGACTGTATTAATACTTTTGAAAGGTGTTTTATTTGCTCGCAGTTCCCGTTTGATACCTGATAAAGCAAATCTTGGTTTTCGCTTCCCTTGCGATGGGCCTGGGCGAGGGGGAACATGTCAAGTATCCGCCTGGGATCATGTTTTCTTAGGTCTATTCTGGATGTACAATGCAATTTCGGTAGTCATTTTCCATTTCAGTTGGAAAATGCAGTCGGATGTTTGGGGTACTGTAAGTGATCAAGGGATAGTAACTCATATCACAGGGGGAAATTTTGCACAGAGTTCCATTACGATTAATGGTTGGCTCCGAGATTTCTTGTGGGCACAGGCATCCCAAGTAATTCAGTCTTATGGTTCTTCATTATCTGCATATGGCCTTTTTTTCTTAGGCGCTCATTTTGTCTGGGCTTTCAGTTTAATGTTTTTATTCAGCGGCCGTGGTTATTGGCAAGAACTCATTGAATCTATCGTTTGGGCTCATAACAAATTAAAAGTTGCTCCTGCTACTCAGCCTAGAGCCTTGAGCATTATACAAGGACGTGCTGTAGGAGTAACCCATTACCTTCTGGGTGGAATTGCCACAACATGGG